TTCTTTAATTAGAAATTCTTTAAAGATTTCTCTTTTTTTCTATAAATAGAATCAGGAGGTCCTTATTTTCATTTTTTTTCTTAGTGATTTAGAATAGAACAAGTAATCAAATAGAAGAGAATGTATAGGAATTTCCATCTCAAGATTTAGAAGATCTTGTGTTGGTATATTCCTTTTATTATTATTTATTATTTAATAATAGTATTATTTATTATTTAATAATAGTATTGGGATTCGAATCCAGGTGGAGGGGTTTTTCTTGGTTGAATACAGAAAAAGAAGACTCCCTTTTTTTGTTGTGCTTCGCTAGGTCGAGGTAAGTAAGGTATACGAAGGAAAAGCCTATTTGACAATGAAAGTTACCAAAGATATTCGTTTTTTCAAAAAACTTTAGCTTGTACACAAATACAGCAGGCCTTTCCTAAATCCATGTGAATTCCTCTTCGTAGTTTTTCATTTCACCAGGCCCGTGAAATGAGTTGACTTCCAAAATTCAATAAGATTGGGGATATCAAAAGAAAGGGAGTCTCACTAATTCTTTTATTGTGAATATGAATATGTAATTCGCCTCCGAAGATTAATGACGAAAGGTTGGTTTGTTTATCTGCAATTGCAAAAATCAATATCCATTGGATCCATTGATATGCGTTTTTTCTTTCATCTGCTTAAACGATTGCCGTGAGTAAACTTATAGGAATAATTGGATTTAACTTAGTTACAAGCAAGAAATAATAATGAAGAAATGCAAATTATACAATTTTTTTTTGCATTTTGCATTTTTATAGGGCTATACGGACTCGAACCGTAGACCTTCTCGGTAAAACAGATCAAACTTATTATTATTAAAATGATCTGACCTGTTTCAAAGACCCAACATGCATTTTTTTTTGCATTGGGCTCCTTCATTAACTGATATAAATATCAGTTAGTCTGCCATTTTTTTTTTCTTGACAGAAAAAAAGATAAGGAAATGGCTCCATGTGCTCTGATTCATTATTTGGGAGCATTACCAAAGTGTTTCAAAGGTGGGATTATCTTGACGTAGGTCTGTCTCTGGCCTAGATCAACCTAAGTTAAATGAAGTCTCTATCGTTCTGCTTAAAAAATCAAATATGAAACTTCATACACCTTAAAGTTCATATGACGAAAAGAGATTTTTTTGAGGTCCTTATACTCATTATGCCTAGCATTGAATAGACTGGGTATTCACCTTATCAAGATCTCAAATCAATGATGGGGTCTGTTTGGCACCTCCTAAATGGGCGTACAAATTGGACCGAACCCTTTGTCAGGCTATGGTTCCCTCAAAGTTATGGAGTAAGACATCGATTTCTCAACAAGATCAATTTTTCTGATTGTATGATGAACTCCCTTGAAAAACATTGGCGCGCGTGTAAACGAGTTGCTCTACCAACTGAGCTATAGCCCTTAGTGCTTGTGATACATATTTTATCATGTAGGTAAATTCTTGTCAAGAGAAATATTCCATGATCCAACATCAAGAATCTTTGATCTCTTTGAGTGGTATTCCTTAGATTAGTATTGCTTATAAGTAATATGATATTTATAATCCATCGACAGGATGGGTTTCATTTGGTTCTCTTTGGGATGATAAATGACCTACTTAACTCAGTGGTTAGAGTACTGCTTTCATACGGCGGGAGTCATTGGTTCAAATCCAATAGTAGGTAAAACTTATTAGATACCATTGACTCTGGTATCTAATAAGGTTTACGACCCACCTTTAGTGATATTTCTTTTTTGATTTTGTATCTTTTCTATTTCATTTTTTAATTTGAATTTTTGCATCAGAATTGGATTCTGTTTGATTGTATTTGATTGTATTCACCCGACAGAATCTAAATAGGATTAGAAAGAGAACTTCTTTTTATTATTCGAACGTACCAACTAGTTAGGAAATCGGATTGCTAGCCTCCACCCGTGTTCTAGCTCGTCGTAGAGCTAGATTTGCCTCAATTTTTTGTCTCCTTCCTTCAGCCTTTTTCACATTAGCTTCCGCTATTTCAAGAGTTTGCTGAGCTTCTTGTGGATCAATGTCACTACCCTTCTCCGCATCATTTACTAAAACAGTGATCTCATTATTTCCTATTCTAGCAAAACCACCCATCAGAGCCATCGTTAACCATTGGTCGTTAAGGCGTATTCTCAAAATCCCTATATCTACAGCTGTGGCAATAGGGGCGTGATTTGGTAATATGCCAATTTGACCGCTATTAGTAGATAAAACAATTTCTTCCACTTCTGAATCCCAAACAATTCGATTAGGGGTCAGTACACTAAGATTTAAGGTCATTTCTTCAAATTGCTCTCCATTTCTAAGTTCATAGCCTTCGCGGTAGCTTCATCGATAGTACCTACCAAATAAAAGGCCTGTTCAGGAAGACCATCTAATTCTCCGGAAAGGATCAATTGAAATCCTCGAATTGTTTCTGCTAGACCAACATATTTCCCTGGAGAACCGGTAAATACTTCTGCTACG